AACGAAGAGTTTCCTTGTTGTTATTTTCGTGTTGTTCCAAAGTCGTATAAATTGAATTAATCAAAGTCAATCTGTCCCGTTCTATCGCAGAATATTCATTCACTCGATACTGATCCGCTTCGATTTCGACTTGACGTAAGCGAGCCCGGGCTTTTTCCAACTGTTCAACGGCCCCCCCGCGTAATTCTTCGGAATTTCGAATAGTATTCAAGATTCTCTGCTTTCGATTATCTAATAAATCACTTAATGAAAGTAGATTATATTTTCATTCATTTCAAAATTTCCATGATCCCTTCCCGAACCAAACATGAATCTTTCGATTCATTTGGCTCTCACGCTCAATTACTTCAATTACGTATTACATATGGTAAATTCATATTTCTTTTTTTGAATGTAATGAGCCTATCCTCTATTCTTTCGTCCTATTCAAAAAGCAAAAAATATCGAAAGGAATCACTAATCCAAGACAAAAAGATTCGGAGGACTCTTCTGACCAAACAAAAACTATGTAATTATCAGCAAAGTTGTTTAGTTTTCATTTTTTTTTTGCACTCCAAAAATGTTTCTTACTTTAAGACACAATAATCCATAGGTTGTCCATTCAACATTGTCAAAAAAGGGAATAAAATCCAATAAGTCGTTTCAAAATCAGTTTCTCAATATGAGTGTTCTATAGCAAAAAATGATTTTTTTGAAGCTATCTCTATATTAACATATCTATTAACATAGTGGTAGAAAGAGTACCCTGCTGTGTCTGGACTTCAAACGATTTCGCTTTAACCATGTTCATGATCCCACATTATTAGTTGATAGAGAATCAAAGTCTATTTACCAATGAATTACGAAAGGCTATGGTTCTTACATATGATTTCTTAATTTATTTCATGTATTTCGAAGTAATTCGCAAGTTCATGCACCTTTTGTTCCTAGTTATAACGGAAAAAGTACAGCTGGTTGGATCCAGCCTATTCTTGAAATAAACAACTCGCACACACCCCCTTTCCAAAAAAGATCAATACCCCAACGACTATACTTAGATTTATTGGATTTGTTGCTAAAATATCGGTATTAAACCCGAAACTCCCGGCGAATGGCCAGTGGCCCAAAGAAAGGAAAGAATCGGTTACATTTTTCATATGATCTCCTCTTATAGATAGACTCAAAAATCGAACAGAATTCTTTTTGTATCACTTTGTCTCACTTCGCCCCCCCTTTCTTTTCTATATGGGCGGATCTTGGTTGGGTAATGATTCTTATGACGCGACTAATCAAAAGGATAATGAAGAGGCTAATCATTCTGATTTTACCATTTCTTTCTAGTTCTAAAGTGACTCTAAAATCAAATAGATTCTCGAAGAAAGTGCGAATTACCCTCTTTGTTGCAACCCTTCCTAAAAAGGGCCTTCCTGGACTATGCAGGGGAAGGCTGAAAGCGAGTCGGCATGCTAATTCCTCATCGGCAAATCAGCCCTTCCCGTGGGTTATTTTCTCAACGAATACGGAATTGTAAGAATGAAATCTTGATAGAATTCGAAAAAGCAAAGCCGAAGGAAAAGGCAATCAAAAATGAAAAAATTTTTCCTATTTCGAAGATTAAACAAAAGGATTCGCAAATAAAAGTGCTAAGGCAACAACCAGGCCATAAATTGTTAAAGCTTCCATAAAAGCTAGACTAAGCAACAAAGTACCTCGTATTTTCCCCTCCGCCTCGGGCTGTCTTGCGATACCTTCTACAGCCTGGCCCGCAGCAGTACCTTGACCAACCCCCGGTCCAATAGAAGCAAGCCCGACAGCCAATCCAGCAGCAATAACGGAAGCGGCAGAAATCAGTGGATTCATGATAAGTTCCTCGTCCCAAAAAAAGAAATGGTTAATGATACACCCAACCAATGAATTATAATTTTCTTCTTCCAGCGCTAGGATTCATCTAGTCGACATAACTACGAACTGGGAATTCAAGGAAAAAGATTGTTGAATCATCAAAACAACTTAAATAGCTCTTTTTTACTTGAATCGAGAGATTCTTTGTAAATCCAGATAACTTTCGTTCTTACCTTTCTTTGTTTCAACCTATTCTTTGAATTCTTATGTTTTTTTATTGATATTCAGTCAACTCATAGTAAGAGATCAGACAAAAGAACTTCTAGGAGAATCTACGCATAAATTCACATTGGGAGGTCAAATTAGTATAGATCTTTAATTCATATCGAACTAGCTAATATAACATATACATGTATTTCTTTTATAATGTAAACCAACCCTTCATCCATCTTCGAGCCAATCCGATTTGATAATCATTCGGCGAAACAGTCAAAAGAGTTTTCTTAGCGTCATTCAATTCGATAGACTCCCCTCTCCGAACCAGCCCCTTTTTATCCCGTTTTTGTAAATTCTTCTTTCGCTCCACCTTTCTTTATCATTATCCTGCATGGATACAATCTAAACAGACAAGTTGATTAGACAGAATCATTCCATAAAAAGTGATTGATCAAAGTTCATTCAATTTAGTATTTATTCAAAAATTTTTGGTCAATCATTGAATAAAATCAACTGAAAAGGAAATTATTCTAGAGAACATCCCCCTTTCCCACGCGTGAAACTGAAACATATACCACACGAATTCTTCGTCAAATTATAACTCCTCACCTTTCCTATTGGGATTGGTCAACCTATAAAAAAATATTCATTGAAAGGAGAAATAGAGAGAAGTGGACCGAGGGAGAATTTTTGGTAAAAAATCTTTCGATTTCTTTCCTTTTTTTACAACTCTCTGCTTCAATGAATAGCCTAATCTCTTTTGCTATTACTCTAAATCATATATAGTGGACTAGATATTGTTTTTCTAAGTCGATTCTATGGGACTGCGCAGATATGGCCTTAGGCAAAGCTAAAAAAGGACTCTTTTTAAAACTCGTCAATGGTGCCCCTCCATGGATTCACCTATATAAGCCGCGGCTAAAGTTGCAAAAATAAGAGCTTGAATACCACTTGTAAATAATCCAAGGAACATGACAGGGATAGGAACCACTGAAGGTACTAAAGAAACAAGAACAACAACGACTAATTCATCAGCTAATATATTTCCAAACAGACGAAAGCTAAGTGATAAGGGCTTTGTGAAATCTTCTAAGATGTTAATCGGTAAAAGGATTGGAGTTGGTTGAATATATTTCCCGAAATAAGCTAAACCTTTTTTGGTAAGACCCGCATAAAAATATGCCACGGACGTGAGTAAAGCTAAAGCAACCGTAGTATTTATATCATTCGTGGGTGCGGCTAACTCCCCCTGAGGTAATTGTATGATTTTCCAAGGTAAAAGAGCGCCCGACCAATTCGAAACAAAAATAAAGAGAAACATAGTTCCAATAAAAGGAACCCAAGGCCCGTATTCTTCTCCAATTTGAGTTTTACTCACATCTCGAATGAATTCAAGGACATATTCGAAGAAATTCTGAACGTCGGTCGGAATGGTTTGCGGTTTCCGAACTGCTAGCGCGGCGGAACCTAATAAGATAGCAATTACAACCCAAGAAGTAATAAGTACTTGGCCGTGAACTTGGAAACCCCCGATTTTCCAATAGAAATGTTGGCCTACTTCCACACCGGATATATCGTATAACCCTTTTAGTATGGTGGTGGAACATGATAAAACATTCATATTGCTCTATGACAAAAATAAAACTTTAAACGAAATTATTTTGATTCAACCATCTATTTCTCGACTTAATTACTTGAATCGTATATTTCGAATACCAACTAATCACATTCTATTTCAGTTCTTTTTCTCTCTTTTTGAGATTCAGAAATAGTAAGCGATTCAATAAATTTATGAGGGTTCCGAAACGACATAAGTTCTTTATCTTCTTATTCTTATTAATTATGTATTTCGTATAGACTCAGAACGGCCCTCACAAATTGCGAATACTAATTTATGAAGAATGAATCGGAGAGAAGATCTAGAGTCATCATTCGCTGGAATCGGAAGATCTACGAGATTGGGGTCACAGTTTGTATCGACTAAACAAATTGTTGGAATTCCCAAAGTGATACATTCTTGAAGGGCCGTATATTCTTCGTGCTGATCAAGGATGATTACAATATGGGGTAACTCTGTCATATATTTAATCCCGCCAAGCTTTCTTTGCAAGTTAGATAATTGTCTTTTCAAGATAGCCGCATCTCTTTTCGGAAGACGATTCAGTCTTCCTGTTTTTTGTTGGATTCTCAAGTCTCTAAACTTTTTAAGGCTCGTTTCTGTAATCGACCAATTCGTTAACATCCCGCTGAGCCATTTTTTATTAACATAATGACACCGAGCCCTTAGTGCAGCCCGTAATACTAAATCCGATGCTCTTTTGTTAGTGCCAACAATTAAGAATTGTTTTCCCCTACTGGCTGCATCAAAAACCAAATCACAAGCTTCTGATAAAAAACGAGCAGTTTTAATAAGATTTGTAATATGCCTACCTTTACGCTTTGCAGAAATATAAGGTGCCATTTTAGGATTCCATTTTTTAATATGATGGCCAAAATGAACTCCCGCCTCCATCAGCTCTTCCAAATTTATGTTCCAATATCTTCTTGTCATTTCTCCCCACACTTCCCCCTCTTTTTTTTGAAAAAAAAAAAAGAGACGGGGTACCCTAAAAAAAAAAATTGTTCCGATGGAACCTTCCCTTCTACCATAGATTGACCCTAGATACATGGCCAAGCCATTCTTCTTTTCTATTCATTATTATTTTTATTACTATTCCCAAATCAACTGACTGGATCAAATGCAAATAGAGATCCTTTAAAAAGAAAAGGGGTGAATCGGCTCTTAGGAATCATTAAATACTATAAATGATTGTTCTGGTGTCTCTTGGAAATTCAAAGAATTAAATAATTTTTTGTGGTGAAACAAAATATCTCTCATTTCCCCCTCGAATAGATTCTTCTTTATTTCCAAGGGAATAGTGTTGTGTTGCCTTGAAGGGTGCACTACTCCTTTGACTTTGAAT